TACAGAAGAGCGACTGCCAATCAAGACAATATTGAAGCACGCGCCTTAGGACCGATCCCAGTGAAATAGGAAAACGAATCCGCGCGCTACCGACTAGTAGAGTCTCCTTCATCGATCGGAACAAAACTAGCAAAAGAAACTTTGAGGGAGCTGCGCTATACATAATACTAAGGGACCCAGGCTCTGCCCGAATGATACGATCCGCAACTTCTAGTACCCAAGCTATGTGATCAATAACTCTTCTCCTAGAGGCGAATCCCTCAGGGCGCCCTAAGCAACCGAAGGGTAGAGAAGATGAAGAATAAGGGTAATCTACACATGCGGCTATACCACCAAAAGGAAAGAGAGGACCGATTGATACCAATAGCAAGATACACATCTTTTTAGACTCCGAGGGGTGAGAATAGTTGAAGATCAGAAGATTGGAATGAAATACCTTAATAGATTAAGTGCAAACTTTATTTTATATATTTTATATGAGTAAGCCCCTTCCCTTAGGAACAGAAGGATACACAAGGGGGTAATTTCTCACAATTATTCACGTTCAACTCCAAGATCCAGCAAGCCAACTTTAACCGAAACTGAGTTACATTCTCCCTCTCTTCCTAATGGAGGCACATATCATTCTTGTAACAGTGGATGGATAATCTAAAGTCTCGTAGTCTTTGTTTCTAAAAAGGTTGTGTCCTTTCTACATATATAGAAATTTAAGTCTTTCACCCCTCCTTTATCGAATTTGCTATGGCAAATCTAGTAGAGTAGGGCTAATCAGAAGTTTAACTATGGCGATTGGAAGAGGCACAACCTCAATTCAAGTCGAGCAGCAGCTTTTCTACACTCAAAGGGAACCCGGCATCCCATTAACTGAGACTTCCTATGCATAGCTGTAGCCTTTCGTCATACCCAAAGGGTACTTAGTGCCTCCACCAACTACTAGGCTGTAATCTTCTTGTTTCTAAACTAAATCGAGGGTCTATGCGGCTCTCTGAATAATATGTCCACAGCAGTCTATTTGAAGCGTTCCTGCCCTTTCTTGTCTTGAATTAAACGGAATTGAATAACCCTGTGTAGTGGGTAGAATATGCCTGTGTAGCGGATAGCATGGACTGATTGAAATAGCATACTTGTGCAATGGATCTCGTTTATCTTTCATATGTTAAATGTTCGTGTAGTGAATTCACGGCTAGAGATAGTACATTCTGGGTCGATCAAGGAAGGTAGCGTATACGGGTACTTGGGATTGAGTAGAGCATAGGTTCAATAACCGGGCTTGGAAAAGAGAATGAGAATCTCGTTCAGCAAGAGGCTGGGTTTTTGGTCTTTCTACGTTTCAAGTGCCACTCCTTTGGTTAGTACTCCAAATTGGATTTCTTTCTTGTTGGTTCGAAGTAATGCTCCTTTTATTTAGCTATGACCTACATTCTTTGGTTAAAGTGCTCATGCAGCTTCTAAGGGATGCGTTCCCCTCCAAGTTGTTTCAAAGTAGCATCTGTGGATAAACGATGGTTAAGCCGCATCAGTGCGGTCGGGATCGCCCGGCACTTGTGAGGCAGAAGAATCCTTGAATAAGAAGATCGAGCCAATCCTTAGCACAAGCGCTAAGCGATAATAATTCCTTGTGGAAAGTCTTTTTTTAGTACTTGTTAGCGTCCCTTCCCCCTTTCTATGTACCCAGTCTACGAACCTGGCCTATTGGTTGATGATAGGGTTCCTGTTGGTGGAGCTCCTGCCCTTGGCCTTGGTTCCAGTCTCGTCTCGCATGCCAGCAAGTATTCTAGAAAGAATGACTTGGTTTCATGTAGCTACTATAGCTCCTCTCGCCTTTCTAGCCTGCCTTGTGTTGCTAGGAAATGGCTCTAAGCCTTTTTCGAGGCTTTCACCCTGAAAACTGAACTAGACCCCGTTCCCTCTATGTCCATTCAATCTGAATCTTGCTGCATGAATGCACTGTAAGACCAGGAATGCCCTCAATGATCCCTTCCTCTCCCTCTCCCTATGGTCGAGTGAGTCCCTACCTTTGGTCGAGCTAGTTTAATCTTCCTCTCCCTAACGGTCGAGCAACTTTCACCCGCACTAGCACTAGTATATGGTGATATCAAACTCGAAAGCCCGAACACAAGCAAGCTTACCTTTAAGTCATCAGAGGAAAAACCCGACGATCCAGAGCAGCGGGTGGGGAAGTCCAGTAGCCAAAAGATATGAACTCGCTTTAAAGATCAGGGGATCTAGCTAGAACCAAAATAGGATACTTTTGGTCCGGTACGGAATTTATTTCCATATCCTGCATATAGAGAGGAAAGGAGAAGGGGCGGAATTCTAGACCGATTATCCCACGCAGTAATAGGCATACCACTCCCAGTCTCGCTAAGTTGTCGTTCCTACGGCCTCTGGAGAGCATGAAAACGCTAGTTCAGCTGCTCACATAGCGTCGGACGAGTGGTTTTAGCCTTTCAAAAAGTGATTTCAACTAAAGTCTTGAGTGAAGTGCGTTAGCCCCTTAAGCTGTAGTCTAATAAGAATCTAGCTATTGTACTTTCTATCTCCAGTAACAAAGAGGAATAGGAAGCTGTACGCGTGCGAGTAGTAGTAGAGGTAAGTGGTAGTAGTGACGAAAGTAGTAGTAGGTGTCTCCTTTCCCAAAGTCTTAGTAGTTGTACGAAGGCCAGTATTTAAGAAAATGTAATTGGCAGGAGGTCTCATCTCTCTTGTTCCTAGACCGAAGTCTCCTATTAAGAGATCAGTCTTCATCCTTTCCAATACGAACCTTTAGCTCAAGCTGGAGGATAAAAAGAATATTATTATTACGGGATATCCCTCTTGTTCTATTGTATTCCCTCAGGCTGTAATGCCTATAGTTCCAACTGCCTTTCACTCTTCTTCTCTGAATATATTATATTCTAGCTACCTTTCTCCGGCTAACGCGTATCCGTTTTCTTGTACTTATCAACTGTTTGTCGAGATTGGCTTGGTCTTCCGCTACGCCCCTAAGCACTAGAAATGTCAGAAGCAAAATCGTAACGTAGAAAAGAGAGGAAAAAAGAAGACAGACAGACTGAAGGCGATGGCTGGGAGGCGTGGTTTACGAACGGTCCCGACTAACTAAAGTAAATTATCTTCCTATGATCTCCCTTCCTCTGCTCCAAGGATATTGCAGCAAACTGGAAAATTCCACCGGAGATGCGGAGCAGTCGTTAGGCCTCAAACTGGTGTAGGAAAAGACTAGTTATAAGCATATAGCTGAAGTAGCAGAGAACTAACACATAGGATCTGTTGCGGTATTATTCCTTCTCGATGCGAAGAATAACGTAGTTTCGGACCATGGATCGAGTCAAACAACTCTTTCTACCCATCCTGTATATTGTCCTTTTCGTTCTGTGTGTGTTGGAATAGAAATATTCTATTAGACGGATAGGCATTGCACCCTCACCTCAGGATCAGAGGGCTTGTTTGAGCGCTAAGCTTTGTTCGCTTCGCAAGTGACGGTTGTGCTCCTCTTCCTTCGCTGCTTTCGTACACCAGGGGGGCTAGTTGAGCAGCCTCCTCTCGCCGTGCCCGGTTCCCAAAGCAAAGCATTGAAAGAACACGGGGAGTGGCCGGATAATCCTTACTATTTTCATAGTAGAGGTTATTATTTCAATACTACATTAACCGAGGTTGAAAAAGCACAGGAAAAGGGAAAGGCCCTACTTATGATGGGGGGAGTCGAAGTGTCCATGGTAGGCGATGAATGGAGGAGTCGATCAAGGCAGGAGGTTGACTTAGTCTTCTATCCCTGCTCTTCCGGGGTTGGTCGATAATTCCTCAACTATTGGGTAAACATAGATCCTAGAGAGCGAGTTTAAGCAGCATTACTAGAAGAAGGAGTTGATGAGGTTTTTAGACTCAAGGCTTCCGTATCTGTTCTGATTTATCAAAAGAAAAGGTTTTCAGATATCCATTAAAAGCCCTGGTTTTAAAATATCTGGTCCAACCCGGGACGGAAAAGAAGGTCAAAACGGACCTATTGATTGACCATAGATGCGAACTCCCACACCCTTAGCCAGTACCAGCGACTAGTCTTCGGGCTACGAGGTATATAGGGCGAGAGCCTGCTAAGGTAAGCCTTAAGCCTATACCCGTGTTGAGCCTCATGCATGTACTGAACCTAGGCATAGCCTGCTAAGGAACCCAGTAAATTGCACTACACTCAGTACGCACTTATTTCCGGGACCGCTTGATTCAGCATACAGCAGTGCAACATCGGACGTTAATCAGGAAGCATACAGCGGCAAGCACACATCTTTGCGGTCTTTCTAAACCTTATTTATTATATTAAGCCGGTGTCAGCCTTTAGGTTTTTATCCCTAATCTTGAGTGTTGAACCATAGGTTCGGCACAAGAGGAATCTTTCTTAGACTCGGTTCGCCGTCAGTTTGCAAACCGCGGGTGGGTGCGAACTACTAGAGGCCCGTCCAGGAGGTTTGTCAAAATAGAGGACCTAGAACGCCTTGGTGAATCAGACCCAGAGATCATGGCCAACAACGCCAGTCACCGAGGTAACTTGCTTACTCTCTATGATGGGGACAATGAAGAGTCTACTGGCTCTAACCACCAGCGGAACCCTACAGCCCCGGCAAATCAGCAACTTTCTAACGAGGTAGTTAGCCGTCAACTAGCTGAGATTGCCTGGATGCTAGCACAATTGACCTCGCAGGTAGCCGAAATACCCTGGCTGCACCTGCTGCTCAAGGAACAAACCCTCCATCTACCACCCCGGCTCAGGGGACACAGATCCACAACCACAAAGCCAACCAAGAGTAGCAGATGCTAGACCTGTAGACCCAGTACCCCCTTCAGTTCAGAATCAGCCCGCAGTTCCTGAACCTGTGGATCACTACGAGAAAGAGATCTGAAGAAAGCCTCCTGCAGTACCGGCCGTGTCCTTGGCTCCCACTCCCATGAATCAGATAGTGCCATACGTCCCACCACAGCCGTCCGATCCTCTGATGGAGAAGATCAGTCGCCTTGAACGGGCAGTTAATAAATTGACTGGGGACAAGTATGATGTTGTAGATCTTGATAATCTCTCCCTATACCCCAAAGTAAGGCTTCCGTACGGTTTTAAGTGGCCAGAGATATATAAGTATAACGGAACCGAATGCATAACAAAATAGGATAAAAAGAGGCTTACCTCGGAGCTTCAATTTTAAAGGCAGGATGTATGTCGGAACTCTACAGCCCATGGGAATCGACAATGAGCTACTTGTCCAACTATTCCAGCGCAGTTTGACCGGACCCGCGCTGACTTGGTTGATGAACACTGACCCAAATACCATTCGCACACGGCCAGATCTGGCTAACGCCTTTGTGACGCACTATGCATACAATAAAAAAACTCAGTTATCAAGGCGTAAGCTAGAACTCGTTAAGCAAGGACCCACTGAGTCTTTCACCGACTTCATCACATAGCTTACTATAGAGGGGAAGGGCCCAAGCTGCTCAGTTTCAAAAGAGACCCTCGGAGGAAGATCAAATTGCTATGGTCTTGAAGAGCCTGAACCCTAAGTATACCAATAGGTTGACACTTACCCATCATCCAACCTTTCATTCTTTAGTTTGTGCTGGCTGCCAGATAGAAGATGCATTGGCAGCTGGGCGTTCGCTCCCCCTTTCTACGCCGTTGCTTTGCAATTTGCAACGGGTCCTCGAATAATAAGCAGAAAAAGTCTGCCGGGACCTCTCGGGCTAAAGCAGAGGTGAATACAATTGGAGCGGCGTCGCTGAACCAAACGCCTTACTATACACACTCCATCAGAAGGTCCGATTCATCCAGGGCAGCCAAATCGTTATGATTCACGGAGATCCGGATCGTCCGCCTGTTAAGAAAGTGAGAGACTACGCTGGATTCGTGCCCCCCTATTAGTAAGGTTCAGATTGGAGATCCGACGGAGCCGGAATTCTTTATTAGAAAGGGCAGGAAGTTAACATGGTGGAATTCAGCCCTCCGAGGAAAGAGTTGCTCCCGTCCTACTCATATGGGTAAGGGGAAAGGGCAACCCCAAAATCCTAAAGTCAAAAAAGGCAAAGGGCTACCTTCCGGGACTAGGATTGGGATGATACCAGCAAGGGCCTCCAGAATTCCCCGAATACCCTGTGCACTACGGGACATTTGGTTTGGGGTACAGGCCAAATAGGCAGGAACTGCATGATTACCATTGGAGAGGTGCAAAGGACAGATGTGCCAGTTAGATGATAATAATTACCAGGGAGCGGTATTTGATTGAAATAGTGTGGTACTGGTACGAATGACTTTCTTTAATTATATAGCCCCTCTTCTAATTCCACGAATAGATTTGATCGATTAGGTTCTTCTTCGCTTTTAAGGCTTGTTCAATCAATCTCATGGGTTCCCATGGCTCGTCCTATAGGAAGGGGGATATCCCAGGGAAGTAAAGGTAGCTTGCTTACTTAGTGCTTGCGCTAAGGCCTGCTGACCCTATCTTTCTTCCATACTCGCTGCGAGTCTTACGAACGAGTGGAGCGTCTTCAATGCCGCCTAAACAGTTAAATAGTGGCTTGTTTTCGAGTCCTTCGGAAAGGATACTCCTAATGGTACCTTAGTTCTCCATAGGCGTCTGAAGGGGGAGTGGAGTGAAGGCATTCTCTTGGGGGAAGCCCGCCCTATACTAAGAGAAGAGGGCGCTATTTAAGGCCGAAGCACAACCAGACTCTTGTTCTTCCTCTTCAGCGGAAAAAGAAATAAGCAGGGTTCGTTTTGAGTTTAGCCCACGAAGCGGGGATATGGGGGTAAGTCCGCTAAGTCCAAGAAATTCTGCAGTAACCTCACTCGCTCCTTCGCAGGACTAAGGGATATATTTACTCCGAAAAAAGGAAACAACAAAGTGGAGGTACGGGGTTCCATTCCACAGGCAGCGAAGCAGTAATTCAGTATGCGACTTAGCTTTTGTTAAGGTAGGGTGGTGGTAGGAGCGAATCCACCTGCCCAGGCGATTCTTATCTAAGTTTGAGCGCAGGGGAGCTATAAGTCAATCAGCTGGGTCAAACTAGCTAGCCTGCGTCATGTACGGCATATGCCAGAAAAAGAGGCAAAAAAAACAGAGTTGGAACTTCTTGTTCGAGTAGATGCGGGATTGACTCTCCGGGTGTACCGCCCACTGAGAATTGGTGAGGTGACGTCCCTAGCTAAATGGTTTGAGAATGGAACAGCCCGTCCATCTTCTGCTGAACGGTAGGGTAGGGGTAGCAAGGCCAGGAAGTAGAGATTAGCCTTCCCGCATTTCTATTCTTAGTCAATTATATTTGTCTTGTCGTTGAAGCGTGCTGCTGCTCCTGTCGAGAGGTCTTACTTAGATCACATTGGGCTTGGGATGGGACAAGCTTCTCTATCAATTGGCAAATCTGAGCCTTAATCTTTCTATTCAAATTAGGGTTATAAAATATGAATATTTAGTAAGAAGCCATCCACGCCGAGGTTAACAAAGAATTGGATTTCCCATGAAA